CCGATTAATATATAAGGATAGATATTACCTCTCCTTTTCACCTTTCAAAGAAATTGAAATGATTGAAGTTTTTCTATTTGGAATCGTCTTAGGTCTAATTCCTATTACTTTGGCTGGATTATTCGTAACTGCATATTTACAATATAGACGTGGTGATCAATTGGACCTTTGAGTAATTAATATCTCCTTTTTTTTTTTTGATTGACCTCCTACTTTCTTTAATCTACAGGAGGTCAAATTCAGATTGCTGTTCAATTATTTCAGTCTTATTTTCGACCTAACAAATAACAAGAATCTAATCACGCTCTGTAGGATTTGAACCTACGACATCGGGTTTTGGAGACCCACGTTCTACCGAACTGAACTAAGAGCGCTTTATTATCACAAATTTTGTGACCTAACTCGTCTTGGATATATATACTATCGTAAATAAGAAAATTAAAGATTGATTTTGTATAGCCAATTTTAATCAATCTTAATGACCCCTCGTTACTGTTCATAAGATAAGTAATAGGTAGGGATGACAGGATTTGAACCCGTGACATTTTGTACCCAAAACAAACGCGCTACCGAGCTGCGCTACATCCCTTTGAATTGGCCTACAGTAGTATTGTAGAGAATCCCTGTCTTGTTTTCCACATCTTTATTTCTTTCAGTGCTATACCCAATTATCTTGTCATTTCTTATTTTTTTTTAATCTCATATAACATATAATAATAGACTTATATTATATACGTACTAAAGAAATATGAAACTCGCCGTAAAAAAATGAATATTTTTCGGGAATTCTCAGACAGAAAGGGACGTATTTTTTTTTTTTCTTTTAAGAAAAGGAATATCTACTGTACTGAATCGTTGTACATTTCAAGTTATACATTTTAATTTGCATTAGGGATTCTGCGTACAAATCCAAGTGTCAGTCATTAACTACATATACACATCTGGTCATATATGTAATAGCATTATGTATTACAAATTGTAATAAAATTACAATAATAAATAACAAAGAAGGAGGATTTTAAATGCGAAATCTAAAAACATACCTTTCCGTGGCACCGGTAGTAAGTACTCTATGGTTTGGGTCTTTAGCAGGTTTATTGATAGAGATCAATCGTTTATTTCCAGATGCGTTGATATTCCCTTTTTTTTCATTATAGTAATTGAGATAGGAAGGGGTGAAGAAAATTAGAGATACAATCAAATATCTGTGACTAATCCCCCCCTTACTCTTCTTTTCTTCTTTTTTTTTTTTTATAATTAAAATAAATTCGAAAATAAAAAGAATAAAAGCGGGTTCACCCTAGTTAAACTAAGAACTCGGGTTTCCAGGTCCAAAATTAAATTAATTAATAATAGAGTGAGAAAGAAAATGGAATAGTTGTGGCATGGCAACAATATCATACAAGAAAATTCAATGAAAAAGAAAATTTAAATACTGTACAGCGATTATAAATTATAAATATATAGTTAGAAATCATTATATTACTTATTATTACTATATTGATAGATTGCAACGAAATCTTTCATAATTGGATTTCAAGTTAGCAACTTCTATTTTTTTCCTTCCTTTCTTCTTCTTCGCTTCGGATCGGAAAATAGAAAGATAGAAGAGTTGAGTCAATCAAAAATCCAAAGGAGGTTCATGGCCAAGAGTAAAGATGCCCGAATAACGATTATTTTGGAATGTACCAGTTGTGTTCGAAACCGTGTTAATAAGGAATCAATGGGCATTTCCCGATATATTACTCAAAAAAATCGACATAATACGCCTAGTCGATTGGAATTGAGAAAATTCTGTCCCTCTTGTTACAAACATACGATTCACGGGGAGATAAAGAAATAGATCGAATCGATCGCTTGCGTGTCCGCCTTCCATTCCAAGGAAGACGAAAAACGACATATTATATATAACAGATCATATATTTATTTAAATATAAACAAAACAAAGCAATTCGATTTTGAAATTCGAAATCATTTTTGATTCGATCAAAATAGCATTAGAATTTTCGAGACAAGGAATAAAAAAAACATGGATAAATCCAAGCGACTTTTTCTTAAATCTAAGCGATCTTTTCGTAGGCGTTTGCCCCCGATACAATCGGGGGATCGAATTGATTATAGAAACATGAGTTTAATTAGTCGATTTATTAGTGAACAAGGAAAGATATTATCTAGACGGGTGAATAGATTGACCTTAAAACAACAACGATTAATTACTATTGCTATAAAACAAGCTCGTATTTTATCTTTGTTACCCTTTCTTAATAATGAGAAAGAGTTGGAAAGAAGCGAGTCGACTCCTAGAACTACTGGTCTTAGAATTAAAAATAAATAAGCTTGCTCTTCTTCAATTGAATCAAAATAAAATTCCAATCCGAATTCAAATGCAAATTGACAGTTTGTTCAAAAAATCTGAAAATTCCAATTTTATTGTTGTGTCGTAAGAAAAAAAGGAATTGGGGAAGAAGAATAAATCTTTTTTTGATTGAACGTGTTTGTTCATTGCGATGACTTTATCATATTATATCCTATTTTATCATACTAATTTCTACTCTACTTTCCCAAGTTCATTTGCCAGGGAACTCCATTTAAAACATTTCACTGGATTTGATTTCTTTCAATCTCCTTAATCTTATTTTAAGATCTCATTGGAAATCATATAAAGACAATTCCTATTTAATATAGCTATTTGTGCAAGTATTTTACGATTAAGAAGCAACTGCCTCTTGTACAGATGGTGTATTAATTTACTATAACTATAGTATAGTTTATTGGCTCGAATTACTGCGTTTATTCGAGTGATCCACAAACGACGAAAATCTCTCTTCTGCCTACCTCTATCCTGATGAGCCGAAACCAAAGCTCTTATTTTCTGTTGAGTAATAGTTCGAGTAAGTCTTGAACGAGCCCCTCGAAAGCTTGATGCAAATAAACGAATTTTGGTTCGACGTCTTCGAGCTATATATCCTCGTTTAATTCTAGTCATTGAATAAATGAAACTTTGATGAATAACTAATTGATTTCTTTTCTTTCAGTTATTTCCTTTCCCTTTCCTAGTCTATTAATAACAAAACGGATTCTTCCAATGTATAAAATAAGAATTCCAATGGCTTTTGCTACTCTAACCTTCCCGACCACGATTTTTTCTTTTTTTCTAGGCTTCTCGCCTCAAAATAAGAAATTGTATTGATACTAGGTATCAAAAAAACATAGTAAATAAAAAAGTAGTAAATAGAATATAGGTATAGTGGGTTCCATCGTTTCTATGGTTACTTCTTAAACGGTGAGGTCCTCTCTATACACCGGAGCCTCATTTAATTAATGCTATTGTTAACTTGTACAGTTCACACTCTTTGGCTCTACCCATAATTATTCAGTAATAGGTCTTTCACAACGAGACCACTTATACAGTAACGGTATTTAATTATGAAGATTAGCTGAGTAGCTGACCCTGTTAGTCCGTTCTTGCAAAAGTGAAGGGTAAAGGGTAAGGGCATAATCTTTCTGCTTTTAAATAAAATAGGATTTCCCTGCTTAATGAATACCATTTGCTATCAATGGGGAATTCTTTCTCATCTTAAATTAAAAGTGTAAGTGATTGGATTTGTACCAATGGCAACCATAAATTAATTTGATACCACAATACAATAGAAGGTATGATAAATCTTTTTTAGATTTTTATCTATATTTAATTTTTCGTATCGTATAGTAAATGGTGGTCTTCATTCTATCCTATTCATTGGTACTGATCATTTATACTGGATCAATTGTTTTTGGCCTAGTCCATGATCTGAACGAGTCGCACATACACCCTAGTACATGTTCCTCGTCGCTGAGGACATCCCCGAAGAGCGGGGGATTTCGTGACATTTTTGATTGGCTGTCTTGTGTTTCTAATAAGTTGTTTAATAGTTGGCATGTTGAATCATATACATAATGGGCTGGTTTAGATCGATCCTAACCGGATAAGTATGAATCATTTTTATATTAATGGATTCATAGACTATTGTATTAAATCTGGTAAGAAGATCTCAAATTGTATATTTGCGCGAAATTCCTCTTATTTTTTATTTAACCGCTACAAGATCAACAAGTCCGTGAGCTTGGGCTTCTGTTGCTGACATAAAAATATCTCTTTCCATGTCTTCGGAAATAACCCATAAGGAGTTGCCCGTTCTTTGTGCATAAACCCTTGTGAGGGTTTCGCGAAGCTTCAGTAGTTCTTCCGCTTCCAGGATAAATTCTCCCGTCTGTGCCTCATAAAAAGAACTAGCAGGTTGATGGATCATTACCCTGATGATATAACATAATAAATAATTATTCTATCTCGCATGATGAAAGGCGAAAAATAAGAAAATTAAGAAAAAAGAAAGATAGAATTGAACAACCGTACAGGCATCTTTTGCACATTGCATACGGCTCTACAATGGAATTCACTTTTATACCTATAAACTATCTTTATACCTATAAACTACCTTACATCGAATAAATAGAAAAGAAATTATAGGGTCTATCATATTCACATAGGTGAATGATCCAACAACCACCCTTTCTTTTGGAATAGTTAAAAATATACTATGATGGTTCCGTTGCTTTATATATATATTAATTTCGTCTGTTATTTAGCAATCCCAAAGTTTCTTTTTTTTTTTACTTAATTTTTTTATATTTGAAAAAAAAAAAGAGATTTTTTTTTGTATTCTTTCATAAAAATAATATATATATTATTGTTAAGAGTTTTTCGGTGTAAAAACAAAAAAGTTTGTGACGCTGAAATGGGTCTCCTGATATATCAGATAAAATGGTAAAGACCTTTTATCTCATACTACTCTTTCGATACATAATGGAATGGAACGATTTTGAGAAAAAAAAAAAAAGATTCTCGTATCGAATTCGAAGTGCCATGCTATTATTACTTAATATTTATATTTCATATATCGCGAAGGCATAGTCTTCTTTTTTCTCTCAAATCAAATAAAAAACTCATTGGCGCCAAGCGTGAGGGAATGCTAGACGTTTGGTAATTGCTCCTCCGACCAGAATAAAAGATCCCATTGAAGCGGCTAATCCCATGCATATTGTTTGTACGTCTGGTCGCACAAATTGCATAGTATCATAAATACCTAATCCAGGTATTACCCATCCGCCGGGAGAGTTTATAAACAAATAGAGATCCTTGGTATCATCCTCTAGACTGAGATATACCATAAGACTAATAAGTTGATTCGAGATCGCGCTATCAATCCCTTGGCCTAAAAAAAGTAATCTTTCTCGATAAAGTCGGTTGATTGAGATAAAATTGTATCCCTTCGGAACCGTACATGCATCTTTTGATGCATACAGTTCAACACAAATCGCGAAAAAAAAAAGAATCAATGTGTAGATTCTTTTTTTTTCTTTTGTCATCGCAAGCTCTGTATAACTTGTAACAAAGGGGCTTTTTCTTTCATAAAAAAAAAATATGAGTTTTGGTCTTTTTATATATAATTATATAATATAGTAAATAGAATTTCTATATATAAATAGAAATAAATAAAAATAAACTTATCGGATTAACTTCTCATTGATGTATTATTTCATCGGAATCCAATCCAAATCACGATGTAATTTTCTTGTTCCTGAATGGTCTTCTTGAATTCTTTTAGGTTTATGCTCTACTCCGAGTAAAGATCGGACCGATTTTTATTTGCATATATAGGACAAATGCCCCAATACTACGTCTTTTTGCTACGACTTCTTTCTTTTTTAATTTATTTCATATCTCCCACCAAATATAATATTAAATATTCAATGCATTCATCATATTACTCGATTTATTAACAGTTTTAGATAACTTTAATTATATTATTATATTAGAAATTATAAATCGAATATTCTATAATATAAATAGAATATGATATTAAGTAGAAATCATAGATATATTACCTATTGGTTTTTTTCTAAACGGAGCCTGGATAATTCATTTTATTGTTTGAACCAAGCCAACCATAAATTATTCTAATTGCTAATATTAATCTGTCTACCCCCTTAAAAAATAAATTTAATCGTACTTAATTGCATTTCACGCTCCAAATTTTGGATAATTCAATCAATCTTTGTTGGGCGAAAGGGAGGATATCTCGATCGGGAAAGAGAACGGGGAAATACCATATGACCCAATATATCTGACAAGTCGCACTATATGTCAACCCACAATGCATCTTCGTCTCCAGGACTTCGAAAAGGTACTTTTGGAACACCAATAGGCATTAAATGAAAGAAAAATTAAGTATTATATCTCACTTTGATGTGAAAGCGTAAAAATAGGTTTATTGTCTTAATAATATTTTGTCTTTTATCATATTTTATCCATAGATTGAAGAAGTTCATAAAAAAGGAAGACAGAATCAATAAAGGAAAATTCTTACAAGTGGGGCCTTTGGATGATGAACAAATATATATGCAGTTACTCATATAAAATGCTATCAACGCCCTACCATTGCGTATTGGTACTTATCGGGTGTAGAATAAATCTGCTTCTTTTTGTTCCTACGAACAAAATTATTCTATTATTATTCAAAGACATTCTTACTAAAAGATATAGAACAAATATTAATCCTTTCCCCAAGATAATCCACTAAAAAAGTAAGGACCATACTATAGTTTTTTTAAAGTGCAATAAAGTTACATAGAGTCTATTTTTGATTAATATAAGGGGTATCTCCATGGGTTTGCCTTGGTATCGTGTTCATACGGTCGTATTGAATGATCCCGGCCGTTTGATTTCTGTCCATATAATGCATACAGCTCTGGTTGCTGGTTGGGCCGGTTCGATGGCTCTATATGAATTAGCTGTTTTTGATCCCTCTGACCCTGTTCTTGATCCAATGTGGAGACAGGGTATGTTCGTTATACCATTCATGACTCGTTTAGGAATAATCAATTCATGGGGTGGTTGGAGTATTACGGGGGGGACTATAACGAATCCGGGTATTTGGAGTTATGAAGGTGTGGCTGGTGCACATATTGTGTTTTCTGGCTTGTGCTTTTTGGCAGCTATCTGGCATTGGGTGTATTGGGATCTAGAAATATTTTGTGATGAACGTACAGGAAAACCCTCTTTGGATTTGCCCAAGATCTTTGGAATTCATTTATTTCTCTCAGGAGTGGCGTGCTTTGGTTTTGGCGCATTTCATGTAACAGGATTGTATGGTCCTGGAATATGGGTATCCGATCCTTATGGACTAACGGGAAGAGTACAAGCTGTAAATCCAGCATGGGGTGTGGAAGGTTTTGATCCTTTTGTTCCGGGAGGAATAGCCTCTCATCATATTGCAGCAGGAACCTTGGGCATATTGGCGGGTCTATTCCATCTTAGTGTCCGTCCGCCCCAACGTCTATACAAAGGATTACGTATGGGAAATATTGAAACCGTCCTTTCCAGTAGTATCGCTGCTGTCTTTTTTGCAGCTTTTGTAGTTGCTGGAACTATGTGGTATGGCTCGGCAACTACCCCGATTG